TCGAGCATCATTGACCAACTCCTTATCAATTTGGATTCATTTCAATATGAACAACACTTCAACAGATTCGATTGACTAGAGAATATAACAAGTACAGACAAAAAGAAGATATTGGTAATAAGTCAAATAATCAAATTCTTTTAAACATAAACAATCTTTCACTTTCCCATTCACATGTAAAATTCAAAGGAAATGGAGATAAAATAAATAGAACAAAATGGAATTTAGATTGATATTACTAGTTCTATTCTTACTGGCGAGCCACGACAATTGCACCTATCAAAGCAGCTAAAAGAATTATTGAAATGAGTTCAAATGGAAGAAAAAAATCTGTTGATAAATGAATTCCAATTTGTTGACTATTATTTATCAAATCTTGCTCTATAATCTGATTTGATCTTGTAGTCCAAATAATCCCGTACCATGATATATCTGGAATAGTAGTTATTAGTGAAACAAGAATACTTGTACAAACCACCAAAGTAACTCCATCCCCAACGGTCCAAAGATGAAAATCTTGGTAATATTCTGAACCATTTATGAACATCACAGCAAATATGATTAAAACGTTTATAGCTCCTACGTAAATAAGTAGCTGTGCTGCAGCTACAAAATGGGAGTTTGATAAAATATAGAATAAAGATATACAAACAAGAACCAGTCCCAACGAAAAGGCAGAAAAGATTGGGTTGGTAAATAATACTACTCCTAGACTTCCTAATACAAGACCTGATCCCAGAAAGATTAAAAGAAAATCATGTATCGGTTCAGGTAAATCCATTAGATGAAAAATAAAAGATAAATAAATTGAAATTTCATGACCTTATTGATACGACCAGGAAAGAATTTTTTATACTAAATTCCTAATTGAATTAAATCCTAAGGAGTGTGAATTCATCTAGGTACAGTTATAGGACGAATCTAATTCTTTATACGAACGAGTATTCGAAACTATTTCGAAACTAGAAACTATATTATTAATAAAATTCTAAAAATCTAAATATAAATACAGAATTTTATTTGAATTGAATTGTTCGAATTGTATAATCGTCAATTACTGACATTGGTAAACGGCCCAAAGCAATTTGATTATAATTCAATTCGTGACGATCATAAGTCGAAAGTTCATATTCTTCAGTCATTGATAAACAATTTGTTGGACAATACTCAACGCAGTTACCACAAAATATACAGACCCCAAAATCAATACTGTAATTAAGCAATCGTTTCTTTCGAATATCAGTTTCCAGTTTCCAATCAACAACGGGTAGATCTATAGGACATACACGAACACATACTTCACAAGCAATGCACTTATCAAATTCAAAATGGATTCGACCGCGGAAACGCTCCGATGTTATTAATTTTTCATAAGGATATTGAATAGTTACAGGTAAACGATTTGCGTGGGCTAAGGTAATCATGAAACTTTGACCAATGTATCTTGCAGCTCGTACTGTTTGTTGACCATAATTCATGAACCCAGTTACCATAAGGAACATATCGTGAATATCTATGAATATTTTTGTTTTGTTTCTTTCTCTTGTTTGAGACAAGTTATGAATATTGAATATCAATCTTTTACAGTGAAAATAGTCGAAACGAAGTTGTTAATAATAGATTACCCAGAGAAATAGGTAAAAGAAATTTCCATCCAAGATTTAATAATTGATCCATTCTTAGCCTAGGCAAAGTCCATCTTGTTGTGATAGAAAGGAACAAGAACAAATAAGTTTTAGCTAATGTAATAAAGATACCAATTGTAGTTCCAAAAACTCCACATGTTTTATTTATTTCAAAAAGCTCAGAAACAAATATGTACGGAATAGAGATATTCCAACCGCCCAAGTAAAGAACTGTTACAAATAATGAAGAAACTAATAAGTTTAAATAGGAAGCAACGTAAAATAAACCAAATTTGATACCCGAATATTCGGTTTGATAACCTGCTACTAATTCTTCTTCTGCTTCTGGTAAATCAAAAGGTAATCTTTCACATTCCGCTAGGGAAGAAATTAGAAAAATGATAAAACCTATAGGTTGACGCCATAAATTCCATCCCCAAAAACCATATTTGGATTGCGCGTCAACTATATCAACTGTACTTAAACTGTTAGATAATCCTAGTCGGTGATAACATTACTGTTCCCATCGCTATTACAGAACCGTACATGAGATTTTCACCTCATACGGCTCCTCGAAGGTCATAAATAAATCTAAGGGACCGGGCCGGTTATTTATCTTGATATATCCCTAGGATAGATAGGATCCAAATCCATTGGACGGTCCTGAATTAGACCAATTGAATTCTGTCTGTTATAATAATAAATACAAAAAGGGTACTTCCGAATTGATCTCATCCCTTACTAATTTGAATTTGTTGAGTAATAATTGAACTCTTCAATTCAATAAAATACTCCTTTCGAATTCTCAATAACCCGTCGTTTTCGATTACGTAAAAAAATTCGACATTAGTTTATGAATTATGACATAAATTTGATTTCCATGAGTATGGATATAAGAAAGAATCAAAAGGGATCCCCCTTTTTTTTATTGTATTCTATTCTTTTGTTTTTTTTTTTTCGTTCCTATTCTTCTTTTTTTATGTGCAAAACAAAAAGGGACTTCAAAAGAAAATTAAAGGATTATTTCGTTTCTGATAGTTATTTATTTAATGAGTGGATAGGAGCATACTCTGGATCGGAATTGTGGGGAGTACTGCCTGATTTTTTCTACCAACTTAAAGCCCCAATTTGTATTCTTTTTATATTATGCAGAAATGCTCTTTTGGAGAATTTACATAATCTCCATTACTAATCCTTTGTGTATCTTGGTGTTTCTAACCATCCACGCATTTTTTATCAATCTCCCCTTATGGTAATAGATGTATGGTAATTCATACAAACGATAGTGAAAACTCAATAAGGTTGGTCTTTTGAGCCCGCTTCAAAACAGGATGACTAATCAACCAATTTTGGGGTAAACGCTTTCTTCCGTTTATAATCTTTTTTTCACTTAATTCTTATACATAGAAAATGAGACTCAATATTTTTACTGCAGATTCAAATGAAATTCAAATCATAGTATATTCATTCCAAATCATAGTATATTCATTCTATATCTATATATTCTATTATATATTAATATATTCTATATTAATAATATATATATATTAAGATATTAAGAATTTGAAAGAATTGAATATTAATATTATATTAAATAGTTTAAATGAAAATAGTTTATTATATTCTTAAATATAAATATTCTATATTCAAAATACAAATATATATCTATAAATATATATCTATTTTTGGAATTTGATTACTAAATATATTGATATTGAATTTCAATTTCATTAAATTAATAATTCAAATTAGAGAATATTCTAGAATATTAGAATATTAAATCAATGAATAATGAATAAAAGGAAGCTGTTTTATTTCACTCATATAACTATCTGATTTAGTTCATCAATCCGAATTCCGAATAAAAATAATGAAAATCAAAAATCAGGATATCTATTCCTTTTTTTCTACCCCTTTCCTATAAATTTCCTATAAAGAAGAAAAGAAATAAAGACGAAAAGAAAGGAGCATGGAAAAGTTTCTGTCTCAACGAATCACACGTAGAGATATTGATAACACACATAGAGTTAATGGTATTTCATAACTAATCGATTGAGCAGCAGCCCGTAGACCACCCAAAAAGGAATATTTATTATTTGACCCATATCCTGACATAAGAAGTCCAATGGGAGCAATACTCGAAATAGCAATCCATAAAAAAACACCGATATTGAGATCAGCTAAAACAAAGTTATAGCCAAAAGGAATTACTGAATAGCTTACTAGAATTGATATGACTGATATGGATGGTCCAATACTGAATAAACGAATATCTCCCCTAGATGGAATAAGATTCTCTTTGAAAAGTAGTTTTGTTCCATCTGCTAGAGCTTGAAGAACTCCCAAAGGACCGGCGTATTCAGGTCCAATACGCTGTTGTATCCCTGCGGATATTTCTCTTTCTAACCATACAATCACTAGCACACCTATTGTGATTCCCAATACAAGAGTCAAAATAGGGACAAGTATCCATATAATTCCATACACCTCTTTTAAAGATTCCAATCTGGAAAAAGAATTGATATCTTGTACTTCTGTTGTATCAATTATCATTTCAACGATCAACTTCTCCCATAATGATATCTATGCTACCTAGTATTGTCATAATATCAGCCAATTTCATTCTTTTAACTAACTGAGGAAGAATTTGCAAATTGATAAAACCGGGGGGACGAATTTTCCATCTCCAAGGAAAACCATTCTGATCCCCTATTAGAAAAATTCCTAATTCTCCCTTTGGGGCTTCAACTCTCACATAAAGTTCTTGTTTCGGTAATTCAAAAGTCGGAGACGGCTTTTTACTAATGAATCGATATTCAAAATCATTCCATTCTGGATCCTTTTCTCTATCAAAGCAACGGATTTCTAAATTCTCATATGGCCCTCCCGGAATTCCTTCCAGAGCCTGTTGAATAATTTTTATGGATTCTACCATTTCACCAATTCGTACTAAATAACGAGCTAATGAATCTCCTTCTTTTTGCCATTGAACTTCCCAATCAAATTCCTCGTAACATTCATAATGATCAACTTTACGTAGATCCCATTGTATTCCGGAAGCCCGAAGCGTTGGTCCTGATAAACCCCAATTTATTACTTCCTCTCCACCAACAATGCCTACTCCCTCAACCCGTTCTAAAAAAATAGGATTTCGTGTAATAAGTTTTTGATATTCAACAACCCTTGTTAAAAAATAATCGCAGAAATCCAAACATTTATCTATCCAGCCATGAGGTAGATCAGCCGCTACCCCTCCGATACGAAAAAAATTATGCATCATTCTCATACCTGTGGCAGCTTCGAATAGATCATATATTAATTCTCTTTCTCTGAAAATATAGAAGAAGGGGGTTTGTGCACCAATATCTGCCATAAAAGGTCCCAGCCATAGTAGGTGAGAAGCTATACGACTCAACTCCAACATAATTATTCGAATATAGCTGGCTCTTTTAGGTACTTGAATATTTCCTAACTGTTCCGGTCCATTTACGGTTATTGCTTCTGTGAACATAGTAGCTAAATAATCCCAACGTGTTACATAAGGCAGATATTGTACAATTGTTCGGTTTTCTGCAATTTTTTCCATCCCTCTATGTAAATAACCCAATATTGGTTCACAATCAATAACATCCTCACCATCTAGAGTAACAATAAGTCGAAGAACACCATGCATTGATGGGTGGTGAGGACCCATATTGACTATCATGAGGTCTTTTCTTGTAGCTGGGGCATTCATAGCTTTTTCCTCGATTCATTCTTCCATGAATTGCTTAAAACAAAAATGAGTTCATCAAAATTCAAGATCTAATAAATCGAATAATTCAAAACGACTCTTCAAATTAATTAGTTTGTGGCTCCCGAATATCCAACTGATTAATTAATTTTTTATAACGTATTCCATTTTTCTTTGACAAATAAGACAGGAGTCGTTTCCGTTTTCCCAGAATTTTACGTAAACCCCTTTGAGATAAATAGTCTTTTCTGTGCAATTCCAAATGTGAAGTAAGTCTTCGTATCTTATTGGTGAAATTGAATACTTGAAATTCAATCGATCCCGGGTTTTCTTCTTTTTTTTCTTGTGAAATAACGGATATAAATGATTTTTTTACCATAAAAAAATGAAAGCTTGTCTTTCCCCCCTTTTTTTGATTTTATAGAGTCTAGATATTTTTATTGATCAGTAATAATAATGACACTCATTTTCAATTTGGTATATACAATAATCTTAATTTTCTTAAGAGTTCCTGATTTTTCAAATCAATTTTGATTAATCAACCCAATTCAAATAGGTATACAAAAAATACTACATTTATGCATTCACAAAAGCAAAATTTTTGTGAATGCATAAATGTAAACTTCAAATAAGAAGATTCGGTTATAGATCTAATGGGTAGGATATATCATTGAATTAGTATCGTGCCTCAGAATAGAGGGTAAGACAATGCGTATGTGCATCTATTTGTTTTCACATATCAGATATGTTACGAGAAATAGAAAAAAAAAAAAAGAAAAATGTAGATTAACTAATTTTCAATCGGGGATACATACGTATTCTTACCATACTGAAACGGCTGCCATTATTGGTATCAAACCAATAGCGATTCATACAAGCTAAATCTTCTAATCGATAATTTGGCCAAAGAAATAACTTTAAATTAATTAGTTTTTTTTTATCTCTATCAAGATCTTTACTTGTAGCCAAAACTTGACAGCAATTATTCACTTTATTCTCATTGTAAAATGCCTTATTTCTATGCACACTATTTCTATTCTTAGGATTGAAACAAATTAGAATTCTCAATTCTCTACGACGTCTAGCGGATAAAATATTTTCAGGAACAAGCAAATCATAATTCTTTTTTTCTTTATTTTCAGTCAGCTTTTGATCTCTTGTTCTTGTAATGGATTTCTTAATGGATTTATCCAAATTTTTCTTATCAATTTGGGGCTTTCTCTTATGAATAAACGAAAGGCCTATGATTTGATACATATTAAATTGTTCATGGTTTCTTCTAGACAGACGAATTGGTTCGATACTCACTATTCCTTCTTTTATCAATTCCAATTCCACTTCCATTTCCATATTTCGATTCAATTCTGTAAGAGTGAAATCCTTCTGATTCTTCATTTTCAGAATATCTAGACTTAGTTCTCCTCTTTGAATAGAGGTTATAACAACGTCTCTTATATTTTTTTGCAGTCTAAGCAGGAGAGAATATACGTGGATATTATCCATTATTATTTCATTGAGGGAATCCTTGCTGCAGTTCAATTGAAAAAGCAAATCCCCTCTTGGGAAGCAATTAAGTTCTGCTTCGATGTTGTTCGTGTATCCATCTTTTCCCTTTTTTATGTCGGATTCTGCAGAATCTTCTTTAACATCTTTTTCTTTCTTTGAAAGGGATGCTTCAAGATTTAGTTGACTTGCATATTCTGTTTTTCCTTTATTTCGAGTCTCTAACTCGAATTCAAGATATTCTTTTTTATTCTTTTCCGTGATCTTTTTCTTTTCACTACCATTTTGATTTACATTCAAATTCAAAAAAAGGAATTTGATTGGCATGATCCATGGGTTACTCATATATGCATTATCAAATATAAGATTTTTAGAGAATAAAAAAGATTTCTGATTCACTCTAAAACGATTTAGTATTTCTACATTCATTCCCATCCAATCAAAAAGGTTTTTTTTATTGTATGGTTTGATTTCTCGATGAAGCATAAAAAAATAATCGATATCGATCGAACCCCCAAAATGCATTTTATTTCTAAAACAAGAATTCAGAATTCTCCAATCAAAACACTTTCTATCCAGATTTTTTTTCATATCTAAATCTTCTACTCTATAATTCTTGATAGAAATATCATCCGTCATATGGTTATTATTTGCTTGGAATGACGATCTATATCCATAAATATATGAGTCCTTCTTATCTGCATAATTAATAGATTTATATGATAAAAGATCATACCCATATTGTTTTTTCCTTTTCTTTTTTTTATTTGTTAATGAGTCTATTTCTTGTTTTTTGTAAAGAATTAATCCGTTTTTTTCATATGAATGATATTTGGTTAAATCTTTATTTTGAGCCACATGGCGTTCATTCATTTTATTTCGCCATTTTTGGGATACTAATCTAGACCATCCATTCCGAGATAAATCGTATTGATAATGACCTTTTAACCAATTTGTCCATTGATTCATTACAGAATTGGGAGCGCTCTTATGTTTTAATTTGGAATGAGATATTCCTTGTACTCCAAAAAAAGAATCTTTTATTTCATTCTTAAGAAAAAGAGGTGTTCCGTGATATTCAAAAAGGGATCTTAATTTATACTTATCTAAGTTAATAACTTGGGTTTGTGCTAATTTGAAAAATACATATGCTTGTGACAAAGAGGATACGTCACAAAAATTCTGTGAATTCGTATTCCTAATATTACAAGTTGATTTTTTTATAGTAGAAATAAAGTGAATTAGACTTTGATTTTTTTTATCACTTCCACTTCTTTTTCTTTCTTCATTTGCTTCATTATTGTAAATGTATTTATTAAGAATTTTTTTTGTTGATTCAAGAAAAAGTTGTACATTGATTTTGATTTTAGGAATATTAATATTTGTGATACACAGAAAGATATCTATATATACCGTTTCTATGAAAAATCTTAAAAAAGAATGTGTGCGGGATAATCGAATATTTCCTTTTTGTAAGATCTGCCAAATATTTCTCTCTGAACCTTTTTTCTCGTCTTTTTTAAACTCTTCTATTTGTCTTATGATTTTTTTTGTTCTATCATTCAGATCTTTTATTTTTTTTTCTGTCAATGAACAGTCTGTCCAATTAATAGATTGAATTGGAATGGTGGATTCGTAAATCATTGGATTACTCTTACTTTTTGTTGAATCTTTTTGAATTTTATTCAATTCATCTATTTTTATTTTTCTCAATCCTGATAATACTTGTTCTTCTTTTGTGATATTTAGAAAAGATTTTGTTCTTTCGTTTAATACTTTTAGAACTAGAAAAGATTTCTTTTTCCTAATTTTGATTTCTTTTTTAAGTGCTTTAAAAATGGGAGCAAAAAACGACGAACGTCGGTTTTGTTTTCGGAGATGAGAAGAATAGGGAGATTCTACTTCCGTTCCGAAAACTGTAAAAAAGAAGAAATCCGAATTCCATTTTTTCACTTTTTTCTTTTTTTTCATTGGATCCTTTTCCTTTTGAGGGGATCGTAGCTTAGATCTAGATCTGTGCCAAGGTTTCAGACAAAAAGGAAAAAGGACCTTTATTTGAATACCCTCAGTTAGCCAGTTTTGCGGAAATTCTGTTTCGGATAATGGAACGCCAGTATTGGTGCAAAAAATATGCATTTCTTTATTCCACTCCTTGAAATCCTCTGACCATTCGGGAGATTGAAATAATAGTATACGAACGATATTTTTAGTTATTATCAATAAGGGTAATCGAATATATTTTCTAATAATCGATTGGGCTATTAATAAAAAACCTCTTATTGCTTGACCAAATTGAATGTTGTTTTCCCAGGCTTCCGACACTAGCATACGGTTTATTTCCTCTCCTTGCTTGATCTCGCTTGCCATTTTCTCTTTATATCTATTTAGTTTCTCTTCCTCTCTCTCTGTATCTGTATAATCCGAAATTGTCAATTCTGTATTTTTCTTTTTCCACAGCTCGAAAATCTCCAAAAAAGAAAAGAAAAAAGAGTTGTCAATTTTGTCAAAAAAAAGAGGAGAATGTGGACTTGCTTGATAGATTTTCCAAATAACAGTTTTACGTCTTTGAGCGCGTTTAGATCCTTTGAGTATGTCTCGGTTAAAATCTGTTTGTGGTAAATACTCTGTTAAAGCAAATTCCTCTTTTTCATCATCAGAATTACCAGTATTCTTGCGATCTGTAGAAGCATCGGCACTCTCTGCGTTCTCAGTATAAATTACTACATATTTGGGTTTTCTTGAACAAATCTCAAAATCTTGTCTTTTACCCTCGCTTTCCAGGTATTCTACTTCGTCAATGAATTTGTATGACCATCGAGGAACTTTTTTACTGCTTTCTTTTATTCCAATCCATTCTTTTCTATTTATAATTGTTTTATCGTTCTCATCAGTTAGAATTGCGTCGAATAAAATTTGCATTTTTTTTTGGTTAGCTTCGGAATCCATCTTTTCATGTTCTCGAAATAAAGAAAGTCCTTTAAAATTGGATACTGATTTTCCAGAAAATTGACTGATCAAGTTAAAAAAAAAACGAATTTCATTTGATAATGATTTTTTCTCAAATCTATCTATTTTCTGTTCAAAGTCTGGATAATCAGTATTAATATTAAGAAGGATGGCGTGAATCTTATTTATCAAA